TAAAAGAGCTGCATAGCCCAATACCATCATACTTACATGCATCATTAACCACTGGGATTGGAGAGCGGGTACTAATATTTCGGATTGATGCATTTCAGTTAAAAGACCTGAAGTAGCAAATCCTTGGGTAAAAATAGCACTTGGCGCGGTTATTGCGCTTAAATGATTTTTATGTTTTTTAAAATATGGAATTATATGAATAATGGAGAAACTCCATGAAAGGAAAATTAATGATTCATACAAATCACTTAATGGGAAATGTCCCAAATAAATCCAACGAGTGACTAATAATCCTGTTATACAGAAAAAAGTAGCTATCATGCCCTTTTCTGACGAATCATAAAGTCCTACGATTTCATCGACTAATAAGGTTATCAAATGAATTGTAATTACAATTGAAACGACCGAAAAGGAGATATGAGTTAATATATGTTCTAAAGTCGAAAATATCATAAATAGAATTTGTTTCTTCGTCTTTACAAAATAAAAAAAAAAAGAAGATCCCGGAATGGAAATCGGGAATTGAATTCATTATTCATTATAGGGATTATTGTATCTCTTTTAGAAGATGCCATGCCGCCACTCGGACTCGAACCGAGATGCTCTAGCACTGCTTCCTAAGAGCAGCGTGTCTACCAATTTCACCATAGCGGCTTGCTCGAAATCATAATAACCTATTATTATTCAATCGTCGAGATTCAACTAATCAATTCAATGCAATATTTTTTAGGAAACATTAAAATTGATGAATAAAAATTTGTTTAAATAGGGATTTGACCGTTCATTTTAGGTTGTCTCAGTTTTTTTTTTTTAACTTAACAATGAGTTTTCGCGCAGTTTCTGTTTCCCGGAATATAACTGTTGTAACTAGATAGTTCTGCCCTAAATTCATGCATATAACTCAAAAGAAAAGTCCCTTTCTCACTTCAATTTTTTACTGATTCATTTCTCATTTATCTGATTTCATGAATCTAAAAAAAAATGAATTTTGAACAAAAACATAAATATAGGATTTTTATGTATCACAATTTTAGAACAACATCCAAAATAATTTATGTAAATATTTGTATAGCTTTGTATACAAATTGTATTAATCGTTAGGATTTTCGTTGGGTAGATAATTTGTGTTAGGATTTATCAAATCAATTAGATATTAGATATTGGGCTGGACATATCATATAACAAAAAAGTTTTATTTCTAGCGGAATTTTACCGTACTTAAAAAAATTATTTCTAAAGGAAAGGAATATAGAGTTATAAAGATATATCTTAGTCGATCTTACAGTGCAAACATAGTATCTATTTTGGATCACTAAAAATTGATATATTCTTCGTACATAATATCCGCCTAAATAGGAAAGAAAAAAGGTCTTTTATCGATTAGATTGAAGGCAGGAGTATATATTGATTCAGAGAAATAATCATTCCGAAAGTTACAAAACAAATTTGAAACTTAAGAAATGAGTTTCAACGACAACGACCCATTGATTTATTTTGATTAAAGATCTTATATTTTTTCTTCTAAAGAAAAGAAAAATATTATTGTGACAAATGAGTCGATGGGGAAAATTAAGAATCCCCATCTCGAAACTGATAAAACATACTAAAAAGAAATGTTAAACCTTGTATCTTGTCTTTATTTCTTTTTTTTTTTTCAAACAAAAAAAAGTACCATTTTTAGAATTCAATAGACAGAAGAATTCTTATTCGACATATCATACGAGCGAAACGAATTCCATTTCATATTGATCCGTTCAAAACAATTAAGGAATGTAAATCATTCATTTTTTATTCTAAATTAGACTTTTGTCGAGTCAAGACGATTCAGATTATTCTAACGTTTGATTATTTAGTTGGCGCACAAAAAAACTTTTTGAATTCCCGGTAGAAAGAGATTTCGCTAACGCAAAAGCCTTTAACGCGGCCCACCATCCCTTCCTTTTCCAAAAATTTTTACGAATACGCTTTTTTGACATAGAAGTACGTTTTTTTGGAACTGCCATTAAAAAACTAAGAGGCTACTCATTGTTATAGTTGGATGTCAAAGACATCTAGTTATTGTTCAAAACAAATCGTTACTATTTATTATCGATCTATTTATTCTCTAGATGATACTCTCTTTATAAAAAAACTATAGAGATAGAAAATTCAAAATCGCATAAAATCTTACTAAGAACAAAAAAAGAAAAACAATATGTGATTTTGTCAAAAAAATTGTATATTTCTATTTCATAAAATATCCGAAAGAAAGAATAATTCGTACTGATTGGTACCTTTATATACTATATACTCATTCAAATCTATAGTATCTGTTGTGCCATAGAAATAGAATTGGTTGAAGTTGATAAAATAGAAAATAAAGAATCCAAAGCCAAAGAGCTTCCATTTATATTTCGGTCTATTTTTGTCGTGCTGCATTTATAAATGGAATAAAATACATCGAAAAGTTTTAGAACCCAACCTTTACCTCATTAAAAACTTTAATCTCTTTTTATATTAC